TTTTCTTTTGATATTTCAGAGTTAATGAAAATAATATTTCTAAATTGGATATGTAAAAACACAAAATTGACAATTTTGAATTATACAGAAAAAAAAAAAAAAGAAAGTGAGAAAAAAGAAGAGAACAAACGAGAAGAAGACAAAAGAGAGGAAAAAGTCCGGATAGAAATTGCCGAAGCCTGGGATAGTATTATATGTGCTCAAATAATAAGGGGTTCTCTTTTAGTAACCCAATCAATTCTTAGAAAATATATAATCTTGCCCTCATTAATAATAACTAAAAATATAATTCGTATGCTATTTTTTCAATTTCCCGAATGGTCCGAAGATTTAAAGGATTGGAATAGAGAAATGCATGTTAAATGCACCTATAATGGAGTTCAATTATCAGAAACAGAATTTCCGCAAAACTGGTTAACAGACGGTATTCAAATAAAGATCTTATTTCCTTTTCGTCTAAAACCTTGGCACAGATCTAAGTTAAAAATTTCTCATACTCATAAAGATCCAATGAAAAAGAAAGGACAAAAAAATGAGTTTTGTTTTTTAACAGTTTTTGGAATGGAAGTTGAACTCCCTTTTGGCTCCCCACGAAAACGACTTTCACTTTTTAACCCCATATTTTCAAAACTAAAAAAAAAAATTAGAAAGTTGAAAAAGAATTGTTTTCTAGTTATAAAAATTTTAAAAGAAAGATTCTTTCTAAATTTTTCAAAAGAAATAAAAAACCGGGTCATCAAAAGCATTTTATTTCTAAAAGAAATAATAAACAAACTTTCAAAATTAAAAAGAAACCCAATTCTATTATTTGGATTTAGAGAAGTATATGGATTGAATGAAACTAAAAAAGATCCGATAATCAATAATCGAATGACTTTTCAATTTTCTACTCAACTTCAATCTATGGACTGGACAAATTTTTCACTGACAGAAAAAAAAATGAAAGATCTCACTGATAAAATAAACACAATACTAAATCAAATCGAAAACATTACAAAAGAAAAGACAAAAAGATTTATAACCTCAGAGATCAATATTAATCCTAACAAAATAAATGATCCTGCTAACAGATTAAAATTAAAATCATCAAAAAATATTTCAAATATATTGAAAAGAAAAAAAAATCAATTAGTCCATAAATCACATTTTTTTATAAGAATTTTGATTGAAAGAATATACATAGATATCTTTCTTGGTATCCTTAATATTCCAAGGATTAATGCTCAATTTTTTTTTGAATCAACAAGCAAAATTCTTAATAAATACATTTACTATGATGAAGAAAATCATAAAAAAATTGATAAAAGAAATGAAAATGCAATTCACTTTATTTCAATTATAAAAAAGTTACTTATTAATAATAGTAGCGTTCTTACTAAGAATTCACAGTTTTTTTGTGATGTATCCTCCTTGTCACAAACATATGTACTTTACAAATTATCACAAATCCAAGTTATTAACATATATAAGTATAAGTTAAGATCTGTCCTTCAATATGAAGGAACACCCCTCTTTCTTAAGAAAGAAATAAAAGATTATTTTGCCATCCAGGGACTATTTCATTCTAAGTTAAAAGATAAAAATTTTCGAAATTCTGTAATCAATCAATGGAAAAACTGGTTAAAGAGTCATTACCAATATAAATATGATTTATCTCCGATTAGATGGTCTAGATTAATATCACAAAAAAGGCGAAACAAGATCAATCAAGACCGTATGGTTCAAAATAAAGATAAAAATTTAAAGAAATTGAATTTATATGAAAAAAACCAATTAATTCATTACGAAAAGCAAAATGATCTTGAAGGAGACTCATTATCGAACCAAAAAGAGAATTTTAAAAAACACTATCGATATTATCTTTTATCATATAAATTTATTAATTATGAAGAGAAAAAAGATTCATCTATATATAGATTCCAAGTAAAGAATAAACAAGAGATTTCCAACACAGAAAAAAGCAAATTACTTGATATATTGGAAGATATCCCTATCAATAATTATCTAACAGAAAAACCTATTGTCGATATGAATAAAAGTCCAACTAGAAAATATTTTGATTGGAAAATTCTCTATTTTTGTCCTAGAAATAAGGTCAATATTGACTGCTGGATCAATACCGGAACGAAACAAAAAAAAAATAAGAATAAAAATAGTCCTAATAAGTATCAAATAATTGATAAAATTGATAAAAAAGGTCTTTTTTTTTTTACGATTCCAAAATATGAAAAAAAAGTACTTTCATCCAATCAAAAAAAAAAGCCTTTTGATTGGATGGGAATGAATGAAGAAATACTCAATCACCCCATATTCAATTTTGAACTTTGGTTTTTTCAAAAATTTATAATACTTTTCAACACCTACAAGATAAAACCATGGTCGATACCAATCAAATTACTTCTCTTAAATTCAAATGGAAATGAAACTGCTCATAAAAATAAAAAAATCAACGAAAAGAGAAAGAAAAGTGGAGATCCTCGTATATCTATATCATCGACCGAAAAAAAATCTATTGAATTAGCGAATGGAAATCAAGAAGAAAAAGAATCTGAGGATCAAGTGTATCTTGTATCAGTTTTCGCAAATCAAGAAAAAGATATTGAAGAAGCTTATGCGGGATCAGGCATGAAAAAACGTAGAAAGAAAAAGCAATACAAAAATAATACGGAAGCAGAACTCGATTTCTTCCTAAAAAGGTATTTACGTTTTCAATTAAGATGGGATGATTCTTTAAATCAAAAAATAATCAATAATATCAAAGTATATTGTCTCCTGCTTAGACTACCCAATCCACGAGAAATTATTTTATCCTCTATCCAAAAGGGAGAAATGAGTCTGGATATTCTAATGACTCAGAAGAATGTAACTCTTACAGAATTGATGAAAAAGGGAATCCTGATTATTGAACCAGTTCGTTTGTCAGTAAAAAATGCTGGACAATTTTATATATATCAAATCATAGGTATTTTATTGGTTCATAATAGCAAACAACAAATTAATCAAAGATACAGAGAAAAAAGTTATGTTGATAAAAAGAATTTTACCGCACCGATTGAAAGAAATCAAAATATAACTGGAAATAGAGATAAAAATCATTATGATTTACTTGTTCTTGAAAATGTTTTCTCCCCTAAACATCGTAGAGAATTGAGAATTTTAATGTTGTTCAATTCAAAAAATAGAAATGATATTCATATAAATACAAAAATTTTCAATGCTAATAACATAAAAGACTATGGTCACATTCTGGATAAAAGCAAACATTTTGATAAAACTAAAAATAAACTAATTAAATTAAAGCTTTTTCTTTGGCCCAATTATCGATTAGAAGATTTGGCTTGTATAAATCGCTATTGGTTTGATACCAATAATGCCAGTCGTTTCAGTATGCTAAAGATACATATATATCCACCATTGAAAATTTAGTAAGAGTACATCGTTCATATATCTCATAACATGTCTGATCTAGTATACAAAAAAATGAACACATGTGTTGGTTTCCATTCCATATTCCATTCGGATACATAGAATTCAACCACATATCAATTGTATCTAGAGATAAAAAATGGAAGTTTTTTTCTTTTTAGGTATAATTTTTTTTTGTTTTGTAAGCGAAGAAATATATCATCTTTTTTTATTTCTAACCGAATCAAAAAATTGGATTGCTTAATGATCGATTTTATTTGACAAAATTAGGAATTCCTACCGAAGGAAAGATTCTTTCTTGTGTATAACATAAAATAAACTGACATTATTATTTATTATTACTGATCAATAAAAAAATATCTTAAAATAAGATAAGAAAAGGGAGTTTTTTTTATGGTAAAAAATTCATTCATTTCAATTATTTCACAAAAACAAAAAGAAGGAAACACGGGATCTGTTGAATTTCAAATAAAAAGTTTCACTAATAAGATACGAAGACTTACTTCACATTTGGAATTCCATAGAAAAGACTATTTATCTCAGAGAGGGTTGCGGAAAATTCTAGGAAAACGTCAACGACTCCTATCTTATTTGGCCAAGCAAAATAGAATGCGTTATAAAGAATTAATTAACCAATTGGATATTCGGGAGTCAAAAACTCGTTGATTTGAAGAGTTCTTTTTTGAATTATTTGATTTATGAGATCTTGAATTTTGATGAATTTATTTTCGTTTTCAGTAATTCATAGAAGAACGAATCGAGGAAATCCCTATGAATGTACCAGTTCCAAGAGAAGACCTTATGATAGTCAATATGGGCCCTCACCACCCATCAATGCATGGTGTTCTTCGACTGATCGTTACTCTAGACGGTGAAGATGTTATTGACTGTGAACCAGTTTTAGGTTATTTACACAGAGGAATGGAAAAAATTGCGGAAAACCGAACAATTATACAATATTTGCCTTATGTAACACGTTGGGATTATTTAGCTACGATGTTCACAGAAGCAATAACAGTAAATGGGCCAGAACAGTTGGGAAATATTCAAGTACCTAAAAGGGCCAGCTATATCCGAATAATTATGTTGGAGTTAAGTCGTATAGCCTCTCATCTCTTATGGCTTGGCCCTTTTATGGCAGATATTGGCGCACAGACTCCTTTCTTCTATATTTTTAGAGAAAGAGAATTAATATATGATTTATTCGAAGCTGCAACTGGTATGAGAATGATGCATAATTTTTTTCGTATCGGCGGAGTGGCGGCTGATCTACCTTATGGATGGATAGATAAATGTTTGGATTTCTGTGATTATTTTTTAATAGGAGTTACTGAATATCAAAAACTTATTACGCGAAATCCTATTTTTTTAGAACGAGTTGAAGGAGTAGGTATTGTTGGTACGGAGGAAGCAATAAATTGGGGTTTATCAGGACCGATGCTACGAGCTTCCGGAATACAATGGGATCTCCGTAAAGTTGATCATTATGAGTCTTATGACGAATTTGATTGGGAAGTTCAGTGGCAAAAAGAAGGAGATTCATTAGCTCGTTATTTAGTCCGAATTGGTGAAAT